TCTATAAATATCAGACTTATTCTTAGTTTCAGAATTCATATATTTATATGAGAAAAGATCATATCTATAGTTTTTTTGAAAATTCTCCTCTTTATTTGGTAATAAATATACTTTCAAATTTTGTTTTTTTTTGTAATCCAATAATGGGTCTTTTTCATAGGAATACCCTTTCTTTAAATCATCATTTTGAGACATATGGCATTGATTTATTTGATTTTGCCATTTTTGTGGGACTAATGTAGACCATGTAATCTGAGATAAATCATATTGATAATGACTTCTTAACCAGTTTTTCCATGGATTCTTTTCATAATTTGAAAGTTTGTTATGTCTTACTTTGGAATCAAATATTCCTTGTGTTCCAAAAAAATCCTTTATTTCATTCTTAAGAAAAAAAGATGGTCCATTATATTGAAGAATAGATCTTAACTTATTGAAGTTAATAACTTGGGTTTGTGATAATTTAAAAAATACATATTTTTGTGACAAGTAAGATAAATCAAAAAAAATATGTGGCTTCTGCTTACTATTTCTAAGATTATCAAAAGCCTTTTTTATAGTCATAGGCGAAATGAAGTCAATTTTATTTTGTTTTTTTTTATTAATTCTTTCTTTATCTTTATTTATTTCATTATTGTCAATGTATTTTTCAAGAATTTTTTTTGTTGATTCCATAAAAAGTTGTAGAGAAATTCTGCGCATATTAATTATACATAAAAAGATATCTACGTATATTTTTTCAATGCAAAATTGAAATATTAATTCAATATTTTTTCTTTTTAATATTTTCCAAATTTTTGGGGGTGATTCTCGATTATTCTTTTTATTTTTTTTCATTATTTCTATTTGATTTCTGATTGTGTTTCTTCTATCAATTCTATGTTTAATCTCTTCTTTTGCCTGTGAATAATCTCTAGATTTATTTTGACTAAATGATTCATGAATTATCTGAGTGCTGATTATCGAATCCTTTTCTGTTTGAGTTTCACTTGATTCATATATTTCTCTCGGTATAAATAATGGAATTTTCTTTCCTTTTAAAAGTATTTGTTTTAAAAATAAAAATGCTTTTTCTTGTTGCTTTGTTATTTTTTTTAAAACTCTTTGAACTCTAAAATTAAAATTTCTTATTTCGACTTTGTAGTCTATATCTTTAAAAACGGGTTCAAAAAAGGAAGGTGTTTTTCGAGGAGGACCAAAAGGATATTCTGTTTCCATTCCCAAAACTGTTAAAAAACAAGAATCAAAATCATCTTGTTGCTTTCGATCTCTATCAGAGAGTCGTAGCTTAGATCCGTGCCACGGTTTCAAATGAAAAGGATATAAGATTTTGATCTGAAAACCTTCTATTAACCAATTTTTAGGAAATTCTGTTTTGGAGAATTGAAGACCATTATAGCTGCACTTTAAATAAATTTCTCTATTCCAATCTTGGAAATCCTCATACCATTCCGGAGATTGCCGTAATAAAATATGGCCAATATTCTTAGCTATTATCAATAAGGGTAATTTAATATACCTTCTAAAAATTGATTGTGCTAGTAACAGAATACTTCTTGTTTTTTGTGCATATGGAATGTTTTCCCAGAATTCCATTGCGTCTTCCTGGTTGTTTTTTTTTATTTGGAATTGTTGATCTAAAATTTCAAATTCTGACTTTTTACCCAACCAATCTCTAATATTAAAAAAAAGATTCATTAGGTCGGATATAGGAAAAGGAAAATCTTCCATTTTTTCCAAAAAAAGAGGGGAATGGGGATTTCCTTGAGACGGTCCCCAAATAACCATTTTACGCCTTTGACTGCGCATAGATCCTTTGATTACGGCTCGACGAAAATCTGGTTCTTCCAAATAACTTATAAAACCCGAATCTCTATTAAATTTTGTATAAAGATTATAATTCTTGAAATTAGATTTCTTAAAACTTCGTTTGGAACGAGTTAAAAAATCTATACGTTTAAATTTTCTTGTTCGAAGCTGGTGATCCAGCCCTTGCATTATGCCTTGTTCTTTTCGTCGTTTTTTAAACATTTGTTCCAACTCGTTGATTAATTTGTATGACCATCGAGGTGGTTTTTTACATATTTCATTTATGTTTATTCCAATAGATTTTTTTTCGCGCTTAGGATTAGTTAGAATTGCGTTCAATGAAAACTTTAACCTATTATTTGAATCAATTTTTACTTGTTTTTTTTCTGATATTTCTATTTTATGTTCAGATTCTGGAAAAGTAGGATAAGGAAGAAGGATATCGTGAATTTTATTTATTTCAGAAGGTTCTGTGCAATTTTCTATCGAGTTTTCTTTTCTGATTGAAGATGAAAAAATTTTCTTCATTCTTCCACGATACATCCCATTTAAGAAGGGATCATACATTTTAATTAGGCAATTCTTTTTGTTTTTTTTTTCAACATTACACAATCTAGTCTTTGTTTCAAGTATATTTAGAGAAAGAAATACTGTCTCTAAAGCCTCTATTCTATTTATAAATTCATTATTT